GGATACTATCCTCATAATTATCCATGACTGTTTTTGTCTCTAGCATGACCACTTGATGAAAAAGAAGGGGGGAAATGACCGATACTACTGGAAGGATTCCTCTTTGGCTGATAGGTACTGTAACTGGTATTCCTGTAATCGGTTTAATAGGCATTTTCTTTTACGGATCCTATTCCGGGTTGGGTTCATCTCTGTAATACTGTAATAATCATATGAAATATGAACCAGATTATATTGTAGACATGAAAGAGTAAGAACTCAGCGGGGCCTTACCCCGCTGAGTTCTTACTCTTAGAGCGAGACTTTGATATATTCAAAAACATATGGAATCTCAGTCAACATAATCCAAATATTATATTTTTAGAAATGGAAATGACAAAATGGATCCCTTTATCGGATGTTTCAAGCCACTTTATTCTATTCCTTTTTTCTTATGATGTTTTTGAATAATTGAATCTATTGACTGATTCATAGTTTCTGTCGTTTCTAACATAATAATAAATATTATGTTCATATTTTGAATATGAAGCAACAAGAAAGGAGGAATCCATCGATTTTATGAAGAATCCAATACCTATGGATTTATCCTTATGAAACATCCTGCAAATCCTTTTCTTTTTATACTCAACTCTTTCTACTAAACTAAAGCAAATAATAAAAAGAAAAAAACTCTATTTCTATATTATTTCTATATATAGAAATAGAAAAAAAAAAAGAATAAAATAAACAAAGAAAAGACTTATAGAATTTTTTGAATCATATTCCTATATCATTCTATCGATCAACAAGAAGTTGGCACTTTTACCAACTTTATTTTAAGGAATCTCTAGATCTAGAAATTCATTTCGTACAACTGAACCTTTTCAAACTGTTTCTTTTTCAGAACCAAAAAGATTTGTGCCAAAATCACAGATGCCAAGAAGAACAGAAGACCTTGGACTCGTAATGGATCTTGAAGCACTATTTCTGCGTCTCCCTGACCAAAACCTCCTATATTTGGATTACTTGTTAATGGTTGATCAAGCTTGATGGATTCACCTTCTGAAACAAGAAGTTCTGGTCCTGGAGGTATAATATCAACCACTTGACGTCCTTCTGATGCATCAACTATGGTTATTTCATATCCCCCTTTTTCTTTACGTGCTATTCTGCTTACTATACCAGCAGATGTAGCATTATAAACTGTATTGTTACTCTTGCTACCATCAGGATAAATCTGACCCCTTCCTCTGTTCCCACCTACATATATGGGATATTTTAAGAAGTAAACGTCTTTTTTCGTAGCAGGGTCGGGGGAAAGAATAGGAAAGACGATTTCACTATATTTCTGACCGGAAACAGGACCTATCACAAGAATATTTCTTTTATTAGGACGATAACACTGAAAAGAAAGATTGCCCATCTTTTCTTTCATTTCGGGAGAAATACGATCGGGGGGAGCTAATTCGAATCCCTCGGGTAAAATAAGAACAGCTCCTACATTCAAAGCTCCTTTTTTACCATTAGCAAGAACTTGTTTCAGTTGCATATCATAAGGAATTCGAACAACTGCTTCAAATACAGTATCAGGAAGTACAGCTTGCGGAACTTCAATATCCACGGGCTTATTAGCTAAATGGCAATTGGCACATACAATTCGCCCAGTTGCTTCTCGTGGATTTTCATATCCCTGCTGCGCAAAAATGGGATATGCATTTGAAATAGATGCTCGAGTTATTACATATATCATGATCAATACAAAAATGGATCGAGTCATCTGTTCTTTTACCCAAGAAAAAGTCTTTCTATTTTGCATGGTCCAATCATTGATCCCCGGAATTTCTACAATAAATTCGATAGGTAACCAGTAGAATTCCCTATCCACAAGTTTGCCATTGTATTGATTGTACTGAAATAATTGTACTGGTGGAATATAGTATGAATACCTTGAGTTGAAAAGGTAGAAGTATAAAGAATAAGTAAGATGAAAAATGATTTCTTTATACACGAAGAAAGATTCTGATTTGATTGATATCAAATAATGAATTATTCATTCTTATTCATTCATTGAATGATAAATTACTACAAGCGAAGGAGATACACGATTTAAAAAATGGAAGATCCAATATTTCACAATTGTATCTAGAATCACTGGAAAAGTGGAAACAAGACCAGATATAATCTGATCATTCTGAGCCAATCCAAAATCGTTGTAGATCGAACCAATCATTAGTTCCCAACCATGGGTTGAGTGAAACCCGATCCATAAATCAGTAACTAAAAGAATTGAAAAAGCTTTGATTGTATCACTTAAGTTATAGAGAAATTCCTGAATCCAAGAATTTAGAATGAAAAGTTCTTCATTACCCAGAAAAAAATAACCACTTAGTATAGCGAAACAGATTAGGTTTGTAGAGAAATGCAAAATTATATGGAAATGAGATTCATTTTGTCTTTGGACCAATTGTATTGTTTCCTTGTGCATTCCTATACGAAACCTTTGCATATGTGTCTCCGAGTACTCCTTTATCATTTCGTCCAACAGGAATAGTTCTTCTAATTCCATAAATTTTTCTAGAACATTTTTCTCTTGAATATCATTCAAAAGGATTTCGGATTGCCTGGTATTCCACCAATGAAGAACCCAAGTTTCTAGACATTTCTTAAATGAGAGAGAAACCCACCAGGGCAAAAAGAGTATAGACACAAGATATGGGAGGGAAGCCAATGCTTTCTTTTTTTTCATTCTGTATCCGTGATGTAAATTGTTAATGAACCTTTTTCATTCGTCGATTCTATCTGAGATTTCTATGAAGCACGAATTATATAACAAGAAGAAGGTATCGAACCTATGGATCTTTTCCTATTTTTGTTTTTGTGTAAGAATTGAGTCTTTAGGATCTAGAATAGAACATACAAGAAAGGCCCTTTTCGAATGAAAAAAAAGAAGTAAATATTCTTTCCATATTCCAGAGATCGCAATTAGGCAAATTGTAACCGATTTCCCCTTCATTTATTCCTTTCGATGAATACTCCGAAAACCCATTTTGAACTAACGAATATAATTTGGATTTAAAGACGAACTCTACCAAATCATTTAATTCTTTTATTTCTATTTCGAATTCAAAAGATTTCACTGTCTAACCGCAGCGCGGAGATAGGGTATCAATTCAAAGGACGAATTATGTTTTACGAAAACAAAAGACATGTTAGGATATTTGATGAATCTACACTACACTTATTAGACCTTTTGATAGTATAAAGAGTGAAGCTGGACGACATGTGTATGCATATACAAAATAGTTTTTGTGTACAAATCTCCTTAATCTATTTTTTTTTCCATATATTTGATTTGATTAATTCTATTAGATTTTTAGATTTTATTAATATTGTTCCATATACGTTCTCCTGATAGATGTATTAAGTTCCTTCTCTCATGCTGATATTTATTCTTTAGTTTCTTTAAGTTCATTTCAAAATACTTCAATGGGTACGCGCAAGAAATAGGCCAATTCGGCAGCTTTTTGTTCAATTTCTCGTGGAGTCAAATTCTCATCAGTACGGGCCAACGGAATGGCTCCTTGGCCCCTGATTTCCATATAAAGGACACGACGAGGAAAAAGACCCTCTCTCACCTCCATTCTGATTGATTGGATATCTTTCAGAAAGATACGAAGGAAGATGCGACGATTTATTCCAGGAAATCCCCAACGAAAAAGGGACATTATCCCTTCTTTTCTATCAAATCGGTCATAACCACTACCTACATTCCATGAAATTGTGCACCACAAATAAGAACTAATGAATAGACCTGCGATTCCATAGAAAGACATCACGATCCCTTGGGGGAAAAAAAGAATTTGCTGAGACGGAAATACGGATATCAGATTTTTACCAAGATAACTGGAAGTTCCAACCACTAAGAATCCTAGTGAACCTAAAAAAAGGATACAGGCCCAGCAAAAATTACTTGTTTTTCGAGACCCCGTTATAAGTTCTATCCATATATGTTCTGATCGCCAGTTCATACTATACTAGATCCAGTTGCATTCGATTGGAATTGATATTGGAATTGATAGAATAACCCAAATGGATTTGACTCGACTTTTATTGCTTGATCCCTAAGTAACTTTCATTAACTAGCAGCATTCCGGCAGGAACCATTAGAAATAATTGGTTAGATACATTGAGTTTCTATTTCAAAGATTTTTCAAAAAAGATTTGCGGATCATTTTGAATTGAATCATTTAATTGATTAAGCTATAACTGCATATACATGCATTAATGCGTATATTATCCATCGATATACATAACAAAGGTATACATAACAAAACAACTCTTACATTTGTTTTCGGAAAGTCCACATAGCATATATCCTACCCTATTACATTAAAAAAAGAGTATCTGTATGATGATCTAGTGTTGAAATAAATTGATGAGATTTGGTCCCATCATATTTAGACAATCTTATTTCTTTGAACATAAAGAGATAAAGAAGCCATTGCGATTGCCGGAAAGACTAGGCCCACTAAAGGAACAAAAATAGAGGGAAAGTTCAAATCTATCATAGAATGGGTACCTCGATTTCATATTTCTATTATAATTAGAAATTATAATTATAAAGATATCTTATGATAAGTCTATCTATTAGAAATAATATTCAGATAATATTCATATGAAATATTTCATAATCAATAACGAATGTAGAACTCAACGAAGCGTACTTATTCCTATTTCTACACGAATATGTATGAGAATCCTGCTTTCAGAAATTGGATTCTTCTTCTCCCATCCTTATCTTCATCGTCTTTCTATCTTTCCTTTCAAAACACCTTTTTTTTGAAAAGAAAGATAGAAACGAGTTTCTTAGGAGTTTCCAACTTTAACCAATCTTATCCAACAAACATGGATTCCTAGTGAAAAACGAGAGTTCTCGCTAAATAGAAAGAACTCCTATATTCTGATTATTTTTTATTTGAATATTTCTTTATTTTGAATCTTCATTCAAGGGAAGGAAACCG